AGCTCTTTTTTTCTACCCTTATAACTAGTGTCACTTGCTTGATCACTTCGGTGATGGGGTTATGCCAGAGGGACAGCAATCAATTCACCGGGTAAGAAAAGTACCGTTACACCTACCCTTTTAGTATGACTAGTAGTATGACTAGACCCAATAGATTGTATCACTATACCCAGAACTAGTTGTCTACCTAGGGATATGCCATTTACGGGGAATAAGAAAGGAGCTAGTAAGAGATTGTGACTTCTTACGCCAATCCTAGTACTGGTCTTACTTATTACTGCTATAAAGATTCTAACGGGTAGAATGATTAGCTCTTAGACCTGTTCAAACTCTTAGACAAAAAGTACTCATACATTGAGTGCCCCCTTTAGAGTAAAACCAGAGTCGTTCTCTAGTTACCATACTAGAGGGAATCCTCAGAAACATTTATGCTGGGTTGTGGCACGCTAGGAAATCCCAGGAATAGAGAGAGAAAAGGAAGATAAATCTATTCAATGCCGTTCACCAGCTGTATGTATTCGGATTAGTGTTACCGAGTACCTCTCATAGCAGGTGCTAAGTATAAATGCAACTCTGAGGGAGCCGGGGTAGAGACTACTGAAAAGAATCATTCCTATTACCGAAGGTATCGAAGTTCTGTTACAGAAGGGAAAAAGAATGAATTTCAGCAAAAACCAAAGTTTTACATCTAAGAAAAAAGAATTGGAACGCCATGTATAAGTATAATAAAATGATCCATAATGATTGGATTGAATTATCAATAGAAAAAACCCCTGGAAAAGATAATATTAAGATGGAATTAATCCGATTTTGGAATGAGTTTTACAATAAATATTTAAATGATCAAAAAGAATCGAACAGTATCCAGGATGAACAGACTAAATCAAACCTAAATGATGGTACCCAGAATGCTCAAAATACCTTACAGAATGAGAGTTCCCTGAATAAAGATGATATTCCCCGTGAAGATAGTACCCATAATGAAGATGATAGTACACAGACTCAAGAAAAGAGTTCCCATAATGGTGATGATAGTACACAGACTCAAGAAAAAAGTTCAAATAATGAAGATGATAGTACACAGTATGCTAAAAAGACTAAAAAGAAAGATATTAAGAATAATAAGAAAATATCGAAATTCATCCTTGTTTAACTACTATGTATCTTCTTCTTTTTTCTTGGATATAGCATCGGACAATTAGAGTTCGTTCATGCCTTCTTATTTTATTGAAGGCTACTCTTTCTCTAGGGGTTCGAGCTCTCTCTGTACTCCTACTAAAAGTAGGGTTTTCTGGTTTTCTTGTCTTATCTATTTCTTTTGCTTTGCGTGTGATTTCCGGAGAAACCCAAGATTTTTCTCATTCTATGTTCCCTGCCAACCTACCGCAGGAAGGAGGGGAGGCTCCCAATCTCCCCATAGGGGTCATGGAGCCGGCAGCCGTCGACCAAAACCTGGGGGGGAACGAAGCACCAATAGAGGTCATGGAGCCGCAAGCCCCTACTATTGACTTCTTAAGAACTAAAATTCTCCGCGTATTCCGTTCCATTTCGCGGGGCCATAGAAAACCGCGAACCGACTTTTTAGCCGATATTGAGGGGGATCTTCGGCTGGAAACCGCTTCCCCGGAAAAACGGCTCAAAATTGCGGAGCTCCTAGAGGGTCTTTCAAAAGACCCCGAGCGATGGAACAATTCCGGTCACCAAGCCGCCATCGAGTTAAAAATCTTAATCAACGATTGGGAACGCCATCAAAGGGACTAGCGGACGTACCATGAGAAAGTCTCATGGTTAGTTTGCTTTGGTGGTTTGGCTTGTTTCCATAAGAAGGGGATGGGGGAAGGCGAGCCGGTTACGCTTTAAGTGAGGAGCCAGGAGCTCTCGAGCTTAGAGAAGTTCCCTAGGCCAGACAGAGGTCTAGGGGGAGTCCGGATATAGGACTCTTTTTACCGGTGGGCCCGCAGATGTAGGAAGGCGGCCTGCCTGCTAACCGAACTGCGAAACTAAAGCGACTCCTTTTTGGTGTAAGATAGGTGTTGGTCCGATTCACCTATGTCAGTTCGAACCTGACGGGTCGTTCGTTCGTGTGGAGAATCTCTCTCCTTACTCAGGATTTCTTTATCTTCGAGGCGAGGCATATTCATATGTCGAAGAAGTGGGAAGTATTTACGCTCATAGAACCCGGAAAATAGAATATAAAGTCGTTTAAGGACCAAGGATGCGATGTGAGAAGCGTAGGTCGGAGTAGCAGGAGTATGCGACAAGCAGTTGCATGTTCGATGTGGGAGATCTTCTGTAACGAGATGAATTAGAACAACTTGGAATCCTCGCGGATATAGCGTGTGTGCCACGAGTGCTCTGTCTTCGAAAAGGCAGAATGCTGTTATAGAATCCGCTATTTCGGAATAGAATACGCTTTGTGTCCTAACCAGATGCCGTGGGGTGATAAGGGGTGCTTTATCTAAACTAGGCAGGATAACTTGGCTAACTTTCCTACTCTGATAGCATCTCTGAACGGCAGGTACCCTCAACCGCCGTAACGAAGGAATGAATCTATTAAGTGGGAAAGAGCCCTCGTAAGGCCTCATTCATCTCTTACCCGGAAAAGGCCTCTCTCATCCCTTGCAGCTAACTAATGGCAGCCCCTTTCTTTCTCCTGTTTACCGTATTATTACTCTTCAACTAGAGGATTGGTTAGACCGATTGGACTGCTTTCCCCAGCCCTGCTGTATATTCCCATTGTCGGAGTAAGTGTAATTGCTACTTGCAGGTAGTTTGAGTTCTGTTTCAGCCAGTGACATTCCTGCCCCTTCTTTGCAGCTTTAGTCTTCTTGCTTCTGCTGTTATTCTATCTATTATGAACCCCCCTCCATTTGAAAGCGAAGATAAATTTCTTGCTTTACTTCACGTGCGGGAATCGATCTTAGCCAGACGTGGACCGGCTTTGGCTTTCGCGAAAGCTTCCTACCCCACTCACGGCCCGCCCAATCTCCAGCAATTCCTCTAATAGTCTCCCAACCATAGCTTAGGCCGGGCTACTTATCCTTTCCTTTCCCAATCCCCTTCCTTTCCAGAACCTCCTAACCTCAGTCTGTCTTCGCTCCCGTAGTGGAGGAAGTCCCCTGGTGGTCAGTCAGTAGTGGAAGAATAGTCCGCTGGATTAGTCATCACAGAGTGGAATAGTACAAACCCTTCGAAAGTTGCATCGGGAGTTATAGAGCCTGATTCTACAGTACTTAAGATATTCCAAGCCAATCGAGAAAGTTAGAAAGTCCTCAATCGCATCCGAAAGCTGACTTATAAATGATGCCGATGCCCAGCCCCAAAGTAAAGCCGTTACGAGCTCCTTAGTTAAGATGTTGAATTTCATCGAATAGAAGGGATCGTTATCTAATGGAGAAGGATGTTCATCGATTATCCAAAGAGAGGTAGGCGGTGGCTGGACCTTTGCCTTTGGTCATACTTCCCGTATGGGTGGGCATAAAAAGACTCTACTAAACCCACACATCAAGCCTGGACCTTGCTTTGGGCGAAAAGGTGAGCTAAGGGGGCGATCTGTCCATCCATAAGGGGACCTTTTCCTGAACCCCTATTTAATTTAAGGGGGAGATCCACCTTCATAAGGGAAGGAAAGGTTGACTTTTCCCGGTTTAGGCTTTCCATTGGGGGCTATGAAAAAGTTGAAGAAGCGGTGCATCGAGAAGGCGAAAGTGTTCCATTAGGAGCGATTTTCTCTATATCTGTTGTTAGAGTGATTCTTGCTGGCTTGGGAATAGATATAGGAATGAAGCCCATCTTTCCTGCTATTCAATCATCCTCCTGAATTCCATCTCTCTCTCCTTCGCTATCGTACTCGTATATAGAAATAGAAAGAAGAAGAAGGGAAGGCCGCTCTTTGTCTTCTTAAGCGATAGCTTACATTACACAATAGAAATTTCTTAATAGAAGACAGAATAGACAAGAGCCTGCCTATTCAGTTAGTCAGAAAGCTAGATCAAGAAAGCTGCGCCCAATAGAGCTTAGCCTTGAGTAGACCGAAATGGTCTCGCGAAGCCGGTCACCGTACGCTTACGATCCTATCTGACTATTGAGGAGTTTGATCTTCTTTTGTTCAATTGTGCGTGAAGCTCTTTGCTTAACACATGCAATTCGAACGAAGTTTTCTCGGAGAGATTTGAGATTCGAAAGTCACTCAGTTGGGTTCCATGCCCGCTAGTCCCATGCATCCTTTCTGTTGGTCAACAACCAACCACAACTCAATAGAATGAATTCGTCAAGACTCCTACATGAAGGGACTCTCTTTCTGTCCGGAGGGAATCCTTTTTTCTCAATCAATCATGCCTCAACTGGATAAATTCACTTATTTAACACAATTTTTCTGGTCATGCCTTTCTATTCTTATTTTCCTTTTCTTTGATCGTCGGGATGAAAAGGGGAGTTTCACGACGAAACCTACTTTTTCACTTTCTTATTTTATCTCTAGTACTCCGTACCAAGTTTGTTTTTTATCAGCTTTGCTCCCACTTTGGGATCCTCCTACCCCTACCAAAAGGCCAGCATATGATAATCTCTGCGGGAACACGCTTACTACTTTTGCAGCTTGGCCTTCCTGAGATGCTAGTCTTTTTTTGTTCATCCTTTATTGGGTTTACAATGGGTCAAATGGTATCTCCCGATGGAGATGCACATGGGGGCTCATCCAGCAATCCGCAGGAGCAGCAAGCGGCTGCGAATCCTTCCGGAGGGCAACCTGCTGCCAATCCTGATAATCCCGACCAATATGATAGGGTTTTAACTCATATTTCCATAGCGGATCACATCCGAGACATCTGTTCTGATCTCAGGATCCGTCCACCTAGTGAGGTTCAGGCCGAAAGCCTTACCCACTTATTGGAGGGGAGACATGGGTCTGGAAAAATGAGCGAGATCCGACAAAGTCTTGGATCCCATGGATCGGATCTCAGAGTCCATATTTTAAAGAGATCCTACCCCACCTCCCCAGC